TTGTGTATCTCCATCTCTTTAAAAAAGAAAAAATTGAAACTTAGGGAAGTACTTTAGAAGCATATGCATAAAAAAACATATTTTATTTAGTCCCTTCATGCCTACTATAACTAGTTATTTCGGTTTTCTACTAGCAGCTTTAACTATAACCTCAGCTCTTTTTATTGGTCTAAGCAAGATACGGCTTATTTGAAATTAATTGAATGAAGATTAAAAAAAAATCTTTCTGTGGTATTTCATATGTTCGATAGTTCCTTTTCTTTTACCCATTATTGGTCATTGAGATTTATTGGCAATACAAATTAAGATTTAGTGATAAATAGTACCTCTCTTTCCCCCTTTCAAAATAAATGAAAACAAAAGAAAATTCAAATGATTGAAGTTTTTTTATTTGGAATCGTCTTAGGTCTAATTCCTATTACTTTGGCTGGATTATTCGTAACTGCGTATTTACAATACAGACGTGGTGATCAGTTGAACTTTTGATTAATTAACATCTCTTTTTTTTTGACTGACCTCCTTCTTGCTTTAATATGCGGGAGGTTTAATTTAGATTACTGCTCAATGGTTTGAGGACTGTGTAATTTTGACACAATCTAATAAACAAAATAAACAAAACAAGAAACAAGAGTGGAATCACGCTCTGTAGGATTTGAACCTACGACATTGGGTTTTGGAGACCCATGTTCTACCGAACTGAACTAAGAGCGCTTTTCTTTTTTATTTTTCTAAAAAAGATAAGGCTAGAAAGAGGACATTCTTTAACCCCAATACATTTTGATTTTGTACGTATATACTATGATATAGTATATCATAAATTTCATAATTATGTATGTCTAATTTTATTTAAAAAAACAGATAGATCTAAAATAGATCCGTGGTTACTGCTCTTCTGAGCAGTAATAGGTAGGGATGACAGGATTTGAACCCGTGACATTTTGTACCCAAAACAAACGCGCTACCAAGCTGCGCTACATCCCTTTCAATTGGTCTACAGTGTCATTGTAGAGAATTCCTCTCTTGTTTTCCACAGCCTTTTTTTATTAATATACAAAATTCATTTCTTGTTTTTTTGTCTCATATCAGATAACAAACATATAATAAATAATAAATGACTTTTTTTTACGGGAATTCTCTCAATTTTCATTTTGAAAATTAGGGGTTGGGAGTTACGTATACAAATATAAGTACTTCTTAACTACATGTACACCTGTAGTTATATATATTACCATAATGTAATACAATTAAAGAAGAAAGAAGGAGGATTTGAAATGCGAGATCTAAAAACATATCTTTCCGTAGCACCGGTGCTAAGTACTCTATGGTTCGGTTCTTTAGCAGGTTTATTAATAGAGATTAACCGTTTATTTCCAGATGCATTAACATTCCCCTTTTTTTCATTTTAGTTATTAACATGAGAAAGGGTGAAGAAAATTAGAGATACAATCAACGATCTGTGACTAATTCCCTCTCCCTTTTTTTTATTCTACTTAAAAAAAAAGGGGGGGGAGGGAGAGAAAGAAAAAAAATTCAAGGTCATTAAAATGAGGATTCAGGATCCAATTAAATTACTAATAGAGGGAAAACTCAAATGTGGCTAGGGGAAGAGTATCCTATGGGATACTTAAAAAAAATACTGTACAAAGATTTTAAATATAGTTCGAAAAAAATGGTTGTATTGCTTATTATTTTTTTTAATTACTAAATGAATATTCATTGCAACGAAATATTTCAGAATTTTTTTTTGAGTTAACAACTTCTATTTTTTTTGTTCTTTCTTTTTCGCGTTGGATCCTAAAATAGAAGATTGGGGTGAATCATAAATCCAAAGGAGGTTTCATGGCCAAGGGTAAAGATGTTCGAGTAACAATTATTTTGGAATGTATCAGTTGTGTTCGAAACGATAGTAAGAAAGAATCAGCGGGAATTTCCAGATATATTACTCAAAAGAATCGACACAATACGCCTAGCCGATTGGAATTGAGAAAATTCTGTTCCTATTGTTACAAACATACAATTCACGGGGAAATAAAGAAATAGATCAAATTGAGTGCTTGTATGTCAACTTTTCAAGAACAGTAAAAATGACAGTATCTATATATTATTACATATATATAAATAAAATATAAACAAATAAATCAATAGAAACAGAAACAAACCTAATCCTATATTGTTAATTCTATATAGAAACTCTATCCTATATAGAAATAGAAATCGTTTTGATTCGATCAAAATAGGATTTTACAGATAAGGAATAAACAAATTATGAATAAATCTAAGCGACTTTTTCCTAAATCCAAGCGATCTTTTCGTAGGCGTTTGCCCCCGATTGGATCGGGGGATCGAATTGATTATAGAAACATGAGTTTAATTAGTCGATTTATTAGTGAACAAGGAAAAATATTATCTAGACGGGTGAATAGAGTGACTTTAAAACAACAACGATTAATTGCTATTGCTATAAAACAAGCTCGTATTTTATCTTTGTTACCTTTTCTTAATAATGAGAAACAATTTGAAAGAAGTGAGTCGACCCCTAGAACTACTAGCCTTAGAACCAGAAAGAAATAGGTTGATTCCTCAATTGAATCAAAATTCCAATCCGAAGGAACTAAAAAAGAGATTAATATTTTGTTCGAAAAATCCAACCAAGAATCCTAATTTGATTGTTCCGTCTGTGTCTGTCATAACAAAAAAAAGCAAAATAAAAGAATCGTCGAAAAAGAATAAATCTTTTTTTTTTTAGCGAATATATCCCCTCATTTTATTTTGACGACTTTAGATTTTATCATACTAATTTCTACTCTACTTTCCCCGAGCTCATTCTCCTTAGAACTCCATTTAAAATATTTCATTAGATTTCTTCCAATCCCCTTTTATTTTATGACCTCATTCGAAATCGTATAAAGACAACTCCTATTTAATACAGCTATTTGTGCAAGTATTTTCCGATTAAGAAGTAACTGCTTTTTGTACAGATTGTTTATGAATCTGTTATAACTATAGAATACCTCATTTTGGCGAATTACTGCATTTATTCGAGTGATCCACAAACGACGAAAATCTCTTTTTCTCCTACCCCTATCCCGGTGAGCTGAAACTAAAGCTCTTATTCTCTGCTGAGTCATAGTTCGTGTAAGTCGTGAATGAGCCCCTCGAAAGCTTGATGTAAATAAACGAATTTTTGTTCTACGTCTCCGAGCTATATATCCGCGTTTAATTCTAGTCATTGAATAAATCAAACTTTGATGAATAACTAATTCTTTTTTTTTCAGTTATTCTTTTCCCCTTTACTAGTCTATTAATAACAAAACGAATTATTCCAATGTATAAAATAAAAATTCCAATGGCTTTTGCTACTCTAACCTTCCTCACCACGATTTTTTACTAGGCATTTTCCTTTCCTTTGAAAGCAGAAATTGTATTGATACTTGATATCAAAAAAAAATGTAATAACTACAAAAAGTAGTAAATAGAAATGGATAAATAAATAGTGGGTTCCATCGTTTCTATGGTTACTTCTTAAACGGTGAGGTCCTCTCTATACACCGGAGCTCCTTCTTTTAATTAATCAATACTATTGGTAACTTGTACAGTTCACACTCTTTGGCTCTACCCCATGAATATTTCAGTAATAGTTCTTTCACAATGAGATCTACTTTATACAGTAACGGTATTTCATTTTGAAAATTTGTTGGGTAGCTAACCCTGTTAGTCCGTTCCTTTCTTTTAAGAGTGGAATCTTTTTTCTTTTAATAAAAAAAAAATTGAATTTCCCCCGCTTAATGGATAACCATTTGTTATCACTGGGGGGGTTCTCAAAAATTTAGGTGATTGGATTTGCACCAATGTAAACCATAAGTTTCATACCCATATAGAACATATGAACGATCTATCTTTTTTAAATAGTGAACGGAGTTCTTTTTATTCATAGGTACTGATCATTGATACTTCAAAAAGAGTTTCTTTTTTTGTCTCAGTCTATGATCTGAACGAGTCGCACATACACCCTAGTACATGTTCCTCGCCGCTGAGGGCATCCCCGAAGCGCGGGGGATTTCGTGACATTTCGGATTGGCTGTCTTGTATTTCTAATAAGTTGTTTAATGGTTGGCATACTGAATCATATAAATAATAGGCTGGTTTAGATTGATCCTAACCGGGTAATTCTGAATTACTTCTCTTCAATATTCTATTAAATATTTAAATAAAATACTGAAGAAAATATGAAACTAAACCTTTAATTTAAAAAGATATAAAATTTGAAATTGTAGATTTGCATGAAATTGCTGCTATTTTTTAATCGCTACAAGATCAACAATTCCATGAGCTTGGGCTTCTGTTGCTGACATAAAGGCATCCCTTTCCATGTCTTCGGATACAACCCATAAAGATTTGCCCGTTCTTTGTACATAAACCCTTGTAATGGTTTCGCGAAGTTTTAGTAGTTCTTCCGCTTCCAAGATAAATTCTCCCGTTTGTGCCTCATAAAAAGAACTAGCGGGTTGATGGATCATTACCCTGATGATATAACATAATAAAAGGTTCTTCTATTTCGCATGATCAGGCGAGATAACGAAAAAAAAAAAGAGAATAGAATAACCGTACAGGCATTTTTTGTGCATTGCATACGGCTCCACAATGGAATTTACGTTTTTTACCTCTCCTTTCATCGAAATAAGAGAAAATATAGGTTTTATTATACGCAGATCAATAAAAAATCCAATTACCACCCTTCTTTTTTTCGAGGAGTTCAAAAAAATACTATGATGGTTCCGTTGCTTTATATATATATATATTTAAATTCGTCTGTGATTCAGCAATCCCAAAGTGTCTTTTTTTTTTTTTATTTTTAATATATATTTTATAAATAGCCTTCCGGTGTGAAAACAAAGTTTGTGACGCTGAAATGTGCCCACAACACAATAGGTAAGATAACATTTGAAATACCCCTTATCTCATACTACTCTTTCGATACATAATCTAATATTTTTTTTGAATCTAAAAAATTTCATATCGAATTCGAAGTGCCATGCTATTATTACTTAACTAATTCATATTTCCTATGGCGAAGGCATAGTCTTTTTTTTCTCGAAAATAAAAAACTCATTGGCGCCAAGCGTGAGGGAATGCTATACGTTTGGTAATTGCTCCTCCAACTAGGATAAAAGATGCTATTGAAGCGGTAAATCCCATGCATATTGTCTGTACATCGGGTCGCACAAATTGCATAGTATCATAAATAGCCATTCCGGGTATTACCCATCCACCAGGAGAGTTTATAAACAAATACAGATCTTTGGTATCCTTTTCTATACTGAGATATATCATAAGACTAATAAGTTGATTCGAGATATCCGTATCAATCTCTTGGCCTAAAAAAAAGAGTCTGTCTCGATAAAGTCGGTTGATTAGGATAAAATTGTATCCCTTAGGAGCCGTACAGGCACCTTTTGATGCATACGGTTCAACAAAAATTGTGAAAAAAATCAATGTGTAGATTGCAACCCCCTATCTCTTTTTTCATAGAAGACTTTTTTTTTATAACTTCTAATGGAAGGGCTTTTTTCCTCCATTTTTCAAAGAAAAAGAAAAAATGAGTTTTGGTCACTTTTATTATAATCCTATAATAAAAAATAAAACAATTCATTAAGCTTATCGGATTAACTTATCATTGATATTTTTTTTCATCGAGATCCAATCGAAATGGCGATGGCTTTTTCTTGTTCCTGAATGGGCGTCTTCCATTTTTTAGGTTTATGCTCTACTCCGAGTAAAAGGAAAGATCTGCTCGATTTTTATTTGCACATATAGGACAAATGAACCAAATACCACGTTTTTTTGTTTACTATCCCTTCTTTTTTTTTTCAATTCATTTCTTTCATGTCTTCTGTCAAATAGTCAACAATTTTTTTAATCATATTATTTGATTTAATCAACAGTTTGAGATCGTCCTATTTCAAATTTTTTTGAAATCGAATCATTTATCATAATTTCTCATATCATATAAGTAATAATTATAAATATATTATATATTTATTACCAATTGGGTTTTTGCTAAACGGAGCCTGGATACTTCATTTTATTGGTCCAATCAAGTAAACCATAAAAAAATTTGAATTGATAATATCAATCTAAAAACTTCCCCCCTTAAAAATGTATCTAATTCTACTTTATTTTTTTATTGCGCTTCGCGCTGCAAATTTTTGATAATTCAATCAATCTTTTTGGACGAAACAGAGGATATCTCCCTCGAGGGAGAAAATGGGGAAATCCCATATAGCCCAATATATCTGGCAAGTCGCACTATATGTCAACCCAAGACGTATCTCCTTCTCCAGGACTTCGAAAAGGTACTTTTGGAACACCAATAGGCATTAAATGAAAGAAAAAAGAATGAAGTACTCTATTTCACTTTGATGTGGAAACGTAAGAATGGGGTTTATTTAATAATATTGTCCTCTTTTCCTACTTTATTAAATTAATCATATTTAATAGATAAGTTGAATAAGCCTATTTTATACAAAATAAAAAAATAGAAAATAAAGGTAACGTAAGAGAAAATGAATAAAAATAAAGGAAATTTTTTATTTTTAGGAATGGGCTTTTTGAATGATGAACACTAATAGCTATCTTGGCTCATATAAACACCCCCATTGCGTATTGGTACTTATCGGATATAGAATAGAGCTGCTTCCCTTTTTTCCTATGAATCGAATTGTTCCATTATTACTAAAAGAATAGAACAAATATTCATCCTTTCTCCGAAATAATTACCTAAAAAGGGGGGTCCATAGCATAGTTTTTTCCAATGCAATAAAGTTACATAGTGTCTATTTTTCGTTAATCAAAGGGGTATTTCCATGGGTTTACCTTGGTATCGTGTTCATACCGTTGTATTGAATGATCCCGGTCGTTTGCTTTCTGTTCATATAATGCATACTGCTTTGGTTGCTGGTTGGGCCGGTTCCATGGCTCTATATGAATTAGCAGTTTTTGATCCCTCTGACCCTGTTCTTGATCCAATGTGGAGACAAGGTATGTTCGTTATACCTTTCATGACCCGTTTAGGAATAACCAATTCATGGGGTGGTTGGAGTATTACAGGAGGGACTATAACGAATCCGGGTCTTTGGAGTTACGAAGGTGTAGCCGGAGCACATATCGTGTTTTCTGGCTTGTGCTTCTTGGCAGCTATTTGGCATTGGGTATATTGGGATCTAGAAATTTTTTGTGATGAACGTACAGGAAAACCTTCTTTGGATTTGCCCAAGATTTTTGGAATTCATTTATTTCTTTCAGGAGTGGCTTGTTTTGGTTTTGGCGCATTTCATGTAACAGGATTATATGGTCCTGGAATATGGGTATCCGACCCTTATGGATTAACCGGAAAGGTACAACCCGTAAATCCAGCGTGGGGCGTGGAGGGTTTTGATCCTTTTGTTCCGGGAGGAGTAGCCTCTCATCATATTGCAGCAGGGACATTGGGCATTTTAGCGGGCTTATTCCATCTTAGTGTTCGTCCGCCACAACGTCTATACAAAGGATTACGTATGGGCAATATTGAAACCGTCCTTTCCAGTAGTATTGCTGCTGTCTTTTTTGCAGCTTTTGTTGTTGCTGGAACTATGTGGTATGGGTCTGCAACTACTCCCATCGAATTATTTGGTCCTACTCGTTATCAATGGGATCAGGGATACTTCCAGCAAGAAATCTATCGAAGAGTTAGTGCCGGACTAGCCGAAAATCAAAGTTTATCAGAAGCTTGGTCTAAAATTCCTGAAAAATTAGCTTTTTATGATTATATTGGTAATAATCCAGCAAAAGGGGGATTATTCCGAGCGGGTTCAATGGACAATGGGGATGGAATAGCTGTTGGATGGTTAGGACACCCCATCTTTAGAGATAAAGAAGGGCGTGAACTTTTTGTACGCCGTATGCCTACTTTTTTTGAAACATTTCCGGTTGTTTTGGTAGACGGAGACGGAATTGTTAGAGCCGACGTCCCGTTTAGAAGGGCAGAATCAAAATATAGTGTCGAACAAGTAGGTGTAACTGTTGAGTTTTATGGTGGTGAACTCAATGGAGTGAGTTATAGCGATCCCGCGACTGTGAAAAAATATGCTAGACGCGCTCAATTGGGTGAAATTTTTGAATTAGATCGTGCTACTTTGAAATCCGATGGTGTTTTTCGTAGCAGTCCAAGAGGTTGGTTTACTTTTGGGCATGCGTCGTTTGCTCTGCTCTTCTTCTTCGGACACATTTGGCATGGTGCTAGAACCCTGTTCAGAGATGTTTTTGCTGGTATTGATCCAGATTTGGATGCTCAAGTGGAATTTGGCGCATTCCAAAAACTTGGGGATCCAACTACAAAAAGACAAGTAGTCTGATGCAACATTGCTTTGTTTTTTTACTTCTAGTTTCTTTAGTAGGTAGGGTACTGGAGAAATCTTGATTTAAATCGCTGCTTTTTTTTTGACACTTTTTCTTTCTTTATCTGGGGATGATCTCAAGTAAACAAAACAGGTATGGAAGCTATAATTAACCACGATCAAATTTATGGAAGCATTGGTTTATGCATTTCTCTTAGTATCTACTTTAGGGATAATTTTTTTCGCTATCTTTTTTCGGGAACAGCCTAAAGTTCCAACTAAAAAAATGAAATGATTTTTCATTATCTTCATTGAAGTAATCAGCCTCCCAATATTGGGAGGCTGATTACTTCAACTAGTCCCCGTGTTCTTCGAATGGATCTCTTAGTTGTTGAGAGGGTTGCCCAAAAGCAGTATATAGAGCATACCCAGTAAAACTTACAAGTAACCCAGATATAGAGATGGCGACTAGGGTTGCTGTTTCCATTATTATAGAATTTTAAGACCACAATGGATCTATGCTAAAATTGTTTATTTACAATGGAATAGTATACAAAGTCAACAGATCTTAATGAATACAAAATAAGATTTATGGCTACACAAACTGTTGAGGATAGTTCTAGATCTGGTCCAAGACGAACTGTTGTAGGGGATTTATTGAAACCATTGAATTCCGAATATGGTAAAGTGGCCCCTGGATGGGGAACGACCCCTTTGATGGGTATTGCAATGGCTCTATTTGCGGTATTCCTATCTATTATTTTGGAGATTTATAATTCTTCTGTTTTATTAGATGGAATTTCAGTGAATTAGACTGAGAAGAATCTTGAAGTCCTAGCTTTTCGTTCCATACAAAAAAGTGAAGTATGTAGGTCTCGAATTTTTAGCCCATTGTATTTTGGTAGTTCGACCGCGAAATTGATTTCTTTCTGCATTGTATATTTCCGGAATATGAGTGTGTGACTTGTTAGAATTGACCCTATGGATAGTACAGAGAATGCGTCTGTCATCTTTATCAAGATGCTTTTACTTCGTTGGATATTCATTCTAGTATCTGGAGCACGAAATAGATGAAATAGATTACAAAATATTCGAACTATGATTCATACTTAATACTCAGACCTCGTAGCCGTACTCCTTTTCGTTATATCTTATAAACTTTAATCAATCAAAAGATTTTTCTTCTTTCAAACTCTTATTTTGATCAAAGGACAAACGTCTCTTTGTATTTTATGTTTTTAGTCATTATACCTATTTTATTCATTGAATAAGTGATGATCCAATAGTTCTCACTCAGTGAACTTTGGACTTTGAAGGTTTCATTGAATCATCGTGGTTCTCGTATGAATCTGAGGTTTCAATTGATTAGTAAGTAGGGTCTTAACAAGAGAATTCCTATCAATAATAAAGAAAGCAAGAGGAAATCCGTATTCCATACAAATACCAAATAAAAAAAGACAATAAATATAGGTAATATAGAAGATTCAAGAGGCCTGTAACGATCAACACAACATAAAGACGAATGAGCCAACTTGATTTTTTGGCATTTAACCACAAAGAAGAGCTTTCGGATTTTTACTTTTTCGTATCTTTAAATAATATTGAATGAGAGAGAAGTTTAAAACTTT